AACAAAATCACGCTCTGTAGGATTTGAACCTACGGCATCGGGTTTTGGAGACCCGCGTTCTACCGAACTGAACTAAGAGCGCTTTCTTATGATAGGAGATACGACTGTAAAGAAAAGGATTTTTCATACTCCAATACACCTTGCATACATATACATATAGTATGAAATAATTCAAAATTATATCAAATTTAAATCGATTTAAATTAATCCCTCCTTACTTCCTATAGAATAGAAGTAGTAATAGGTAGGGATGACAGGATTTGAACCCGTGACATTTTGTACCCAAAACAAACGCGCTACCAAGCTGCGCTACATCCCTTTTCAAAATTGTTGTACAGTGGCCATTGTACAAAATCCTTGTTTTGTTTTCCAGATCGTTATTTTCTCCTCTATCTATATATAATATACAATACAATTTTTCTGTCGTTTTTTTATTTTTCTTTCATATAATAAAAGAATTATATATATATCTGAAACTAACGTATAAAAAAAGAATGAATATTTCTGACTTTTAGGTATAGGAAAATCTCATCTACTGGTTCGTTCATTGTACATGTTCATTTTATTTAAGAATTCCACATAAGACTGAATACAAATGATCTTGAACTACAGCATCTGATCATATATGTTTTACACTAAAATAAAGAAGGAGGATTTTCAATGCGAAATATAAAAACATATCTTTCCACGGTTCCTGTACTAACTACTCTATGGTTTGGATCTTTGGCGGGTCTCTTGATAGAAATTAATCGTTTATTCCCGGATGCCTTATTATTCCCTTTTTTTTCATTCTAGTTATTGATATGTAAAGAAATAAGGAGAATGAAAAAAAAAAATTCCACGTGACTCAAATTTCGCTCCTCTTTTTCAGTTCTTAGGATAGGAAAGAAAAAGTGTATTGAACCTAATAAAAATGCAGTGGATCTAAGATTGAATTTTGGAGAACAGAAATAGAAATGTGAGTCCAATATATTCTATGGCAGGCTCCACAAAATATAAGAGAGAAAAAAGATACTTAAATGAAATACTGAGATTAGGATAGTAGGATGCTGGTTCGAAAGCAATTGTATTACTTAATTATTACTCAATTAATATTAATTTATTTACAACCAAATCTTTAGAAATTGAATTTCTAGTTAGTAACTTCTATTGATTTTTTTATTCTTTTCTTCTTCTTCGGTTCGGATCGAAAATAGAAGAATTTAAGTCGATCCAAAGGAGGTTCATGGCCAAGGGTAAGGATGTCAGAGTCAGAATTATTTTGGAATGCGCCAGTTGTGTCCGAAATGGTATCAATAAAGAATTGCCGGGTATTTCTAGATATATTACTCAAAAGAGTCGACACAATACACCTAATCGATTAGAATTAAGAAAATATTGTCACTATTGTCGCACACATACAATTCATGGAGAAATAAAGAAATAGATCGAAAGGAACATGTGTACGATCTTTCCAAGGAGCAGGAAGAGGAAAGGAAGAACTTAACATATATACAACACTATAACAACATATATAATCAAATGCTATTCGGTCGGATCTAAAATGAATAAAGAAATAGAATTTTCGAGATAAGGAATAAAATAACCCATGGATAAATCCAAGCAACCTTTTCGTAAATCCAAGCGATCTTTTCGTAGGCGTTTGCCCCCAATTGGATCGGGGGATCAAATCAATTATAGAAACATGAGTTTAATTAGTCGATTTATTAGTGAACAAGGAAAAATATTATCTAGACGTGTCAATAGATTGACCTTGAAACAACAACGATTAATTACTATTGCTATAAAACAAGCTCGTATTTTATCTTTGTTACCTTTTCTTAATAATGAGAAACAATTTGAGAGAGCCGAGTCGATCCCCCGAACTACTGGTCCTAGAACCAGAAATAAATAGGCATACCCCTCAATTGACTCAAAACTCTCAGGCATCAAATTGCTGTTTTGTTAAGAAAAAAAAATGGGGAAGGGAATTCTTGTATTGAAAGATTTCGTTCATTCCTACTACTTATACTTATCTTATAAGTATCTTATAATTTATTTTCATTCTATCTTCCCGGAGTTCATTCTCCGGGGACTTTTGTTTCAATCATTCCTGTATATTACTAAATAATCTCTTTTATTTGAGAGATCTTATTCGAAATCATGTAAAGACAATTTTTATTTTCTATAGCTATTTGCGCAAGTATTTTACGATTAAGAAGCAATTGCCTCTTGTACAGATTGTGTATGAATTTACTATAACTATGGAATACCCCATTGTCGCGAGTTACTGCATTTATACGAGTGATCCACAAACGGCGAAAATCCCTCTTTTGCCTGCCTCTATCCCGATGAGAAGAAACTAAGGCTCTCATTTTTTGTTGAGTAGTTGTTCGAGTAAGTCTTGAATGAGCCCCCCTAAAAGTTGATGCAAATAAACGAATTTTTATTCGACGTCTCCGAGCTGTATATCCTCGTCTAACTCTGGTCATTGAATCAAATTAAACTTTAATGAATAACTAATTGATTTCTCTTCATTCAGTCATTCTTTTTTTTTCCCTCTTCCGTTCGATTAATAACAAAGCGGATTATTCCAGTATATAAAAAAGAAATTCCCATGGCTTTTGCTACTATGACCTTCCCAACCACGATTTTTTATTCCTTCCAGACATTTGACCTGGAAATAAGAAATTATACCGACACTAAAAAAAATAGTGAGTTTCATCGTTTCTATGGTTACTTCTTAAACGGTTAGGTACTTTCTATACACCGGAGCCCTTCTATCATTTAATCAAATATTATTGTGAACTTGTATAGTTCACACCCTTTGGCTCTACCCATCAATTATACAGTAATATATCTTTTCACAATAAGAGTTATCCATATAGTAACGGTATTTAATTATGAAAGTTGGCTAAGTAGCTGACCCTATTAGTCCGTTCTTTCAAGAATAAGAGCATAATCAATAGCATTTCCTCCGCTTAATGGATAACCATTTGCTACCAATGGAGAATTTCTTCTCATCTCAAATCGAATTGATTGGATTTGCACCAATGGAAACCAAAAATTTTATACACAAGGAATATGATGGATCCTACTTTTTAGTTTTAGATAGTAAATGGCCTTTTTCCAATCTATCTATCCTATTCATTGGTACTGATTGATCGTTGATACTAGAAAAATTGTCTCATTTGTTCGAGCTCATGATCTGAACGAGTCGCACATACACCCTAGTACATGTTCCTCGACGCTGAGGACATCCTCGAAGAGCGGGGGATTTCGTGACATTTCTTATTTTCTGTCTTGTATTTCTAATAAGTTGTTTAATAGTTGGCATATCATATATATATAGAATTAATTATAGAATAGCTTGGTTTAGATCGATCTTAACCGGATGATAGTTGATGATTATGAATTATTTCTATTCAATGTCCAATCAAATTAAATTCTAATTATGGTTTGAAATGGAATCATGGATTTACACGAAATCGTTCGTATTTTCATTTTCGACCGCTACAAGATCAACAATGCCATGAGCTTGGGCTTCTGTTGCTGACATAAAAGCATCCCTTTCCATGTCTTCGGAGACAGCCCATAAGGGATTGCCCGTTCTTTGTACATAAACCTTTGTGAGTGTTTCACGAAGTTTCAGTAGTTCTTCTGCTTCCAGGATAAATTCCCCTGCTTGTGCCTCATAAAAAGAACTAGCAGGTTGGTGAATCATAACCCTGATGATACTGATATAACAGTATGAACGTTCTTCTATTTACCATGATTGGGCTAAAGTAAGGGATAAAAAATAACAAGAAGAAAAAAATAGAATTGAACAACCGTACAGGCATTTTTGTGCATTGCATACGGCTATACAATGGAATTGAATTTTCCCCTTTTCTCTTAAAGGACGAGGGAAATATAATCCATCCGATCCAGATCGTTGAATGATCCATTTACCACCCTTCCTTTCGTTGGAGTAAGAACTCCCTTTCGTCGGAGTACTAAAATACTATGATGGCTCTGTTGCTTTCTATATTTATCTCGTCTATGATTTAGCAATCCCAAAGTTTCTTTATGATACGATCAAATAGGGAAAAATAATCGTTTTTTTTTTTATTTTTGTACTCTTTAATAAGGAATAATGTGACGCTGAAATGTACTCCCGACACGTAAGATTAAATCGAAAATAACCTTTATTTCATATTACTATCTCGATACATAACTTCATGTTATGAAAAAACAATAATGGTTTATTCATATCGAACTCAAAGTGCCATGCTATTATTACTTATAATTCATATTCGATATGGCGAAGGCATAGTCTTCTTTCTTTTTTTTCAAAAAAAAACAAACTCATTGGCGCCAAGCGTGAGGGAATGCTAGGCGTTTGGTAATTTCTCCTCCGACTAGAATTAAGGATCCCATCGAAGCGGCTAATCCCATGCATATTGTATGCACATCGGGTGACACAAATTGCATAGTATCATAAATGGCCATTCCTGGGATTACCCATCCGCCGGGAGAGTTTATAAACAAATAAAGATCCTTAGTAGCATCTTCTATACTGAGATATACCATGAGACCAACAAGTTGATTTGAGACCTCATTATCAACCTCTTGGCCCAAAAAAAGTAATCTTTCTCGATGAAGTCGGTTGATTAGGACAAAATTCTATCTCTCAGAAACCGTACGTGCACCTTTGGATGCATACGGTTCAAAAAAAAAAAATTGCGAAAAAAGAATCAATGTACCGATTCCAGTTCCATTTCTTTTTTTTTGTAACAGGTTTTAACATGAAATGAAAGGATTTGTTTTTCTTCAAAAAAAAAAAAAAGGGTTTTTGGACCCCGCCCTATACTATATATAAAAATATAAAAACTATAAAATAAGAAAAAAGAATTTACTGAACTTATTAAACTAACTTCTCATTGATATATTGTTTCATCACGATTTAAATCACAATGTCGTTTTCTTGTTCCTTAATGGGCCTTTTCAATTCTTTTAGGTTCATGTTCTACTCCGGGTAAAGATCTGTCCGAATTCCATTTGCACATATAGGACAAATAATTTCAGTACCACTTCTTTTTTTTTTCAATTCGTTTCATGCTTTACTTACCTTCCCACAAACTATTCGTTGTCTTCATCTATTATACAAGTGGTAATTGTAGATATATTACCAATTTGGTATTTTCTGAACGGAGCCTGAATATTTTATCGGTCTAAGTCAACCATAAATTCTTCTAATCGATAATGTTGATCCCGAATATAAATTGATCTAATTGCACTTCACGCTACAAATAATTAACAGTAAATATTTCTTGGGCGAAGCGTAGGATATCTCGATCGGGGGAAAGAACGGGGTAAATCCCATATGACCCAATATGTCTGACAAGTCGCACTATACGTCAACCCAAACCGCATCTTCCTCTCCAGGACTCCGAAAAGGTACTTTTGGAACACCAATAGGCATTAAATTAAACAAAAAAATTAAGCACTATACTTCACTTTAATATGGAAACGTAACAATGCAATGGGTTTATTGTCTTCATCATCCTTCTTTTTTTTCTGTTTATTCTATTTTATCCCTAAATTCTGTTTATTCTATTTTATCCCTAAATTAGAAGGGAAAACTTAGTGAATAAAGAAAAATTTTAATGAAAGGATCGATCGTTCGAATGATAAACAAGTTTCTATGCATTCGTTCCCCAAAAATGGGACCAATCCTTCCATTGCGTATTCGTACTCATCGGGTATAGTATAGAATAGATCTGCTTCTCTTTGTTCTTATGAACTGAACAGAATTGTTCCCTTATTTTCAAGGGAACGGAATAAATATAAATATTAATTCTTTCTAATACAGAATCCACTGTAAAGGTTAGGTACATAGTATAGTCTTTTCCAATGCGATAAAGTTACATAGTGTTTATTTTTTTTTTTTTTGATAAAGGGGTATCTCCATGGGTTTACCTTGGTATCGTGTTCATACTGTCGTATTGAATGATCCCGGTCGATTACTTTCTGTCCATATAATGCATACAGCTCTAGTTTCTGGTTGGGCCGGCTCGATGGCTCTATACGAATTAGCGGTTTTTGATCCCTCTGACCCCGTTCTTGATCCAATGTGGAGACAAGGTATGTTTGTTATACCCTTCATGACCCGTTTAGGAATAACCAATTCATGGGGTGGTTGGAGTATTTCAGGGGGAAGTATAACGAATCCGGGTATTTGGAGTTATGAAGGTGTGGCAGGGGCACATATTGTGTTTTCCGGCTTGTGCTTTTTGGCAGCTATCTGGCATTGGGTGTATTGGGACCTAGAAATATTCTGTGATGAACGTACGGGAAAACCTTCTTTGGATTTGCCCAAAATCTTTGGAATTCATTTATTTCTCTCAGGATTGGCTTGTTTTGGCTTTGGCGCATTTCATGTAACAGGCTTGTATGGTCCTGGAATATGGGTGTCCGATCCTTATGGACTAACTGGAAAAGTACAATCTATAAATCCAGCATGGGGTGTGGAAGGTTTTGATCCTTTTGTTCCGGGAGGAATAGCCTCTCATCATATTGCAGCGGGTACATTGGGCATATTAGCGGGTCTATTCCATCTTAGTGTTCGTCCACCTCAACGTCTATACAAAGGATTACGTATGGGAAATATTGAAACTGTACTTTCCAGTAGTATCGCTGCTGTTTTTTTTGCAGCTTTCGTAGTTGCCGGAACTATGTGGTATGGTTCAGCAACTACCCCAATCGAATTATTTGGTCCCACTCGTTATCAGTGGGATCAGGGATACTTCCAGCAAGAAATATATCGAAGAGTTGGGGTTGGACTGGCCGAAAATCTGAGTTTATCGGAAGCTTGGTCTAAAATTCCCGAAAAATTAGCTTTTTATGATTATATTGGTAATAATCCAGCAAAAGGGGGATTATTTAGAGCAGGCTCAATGGACAACGGGGATGGAATAGCTGTTGGATGGTTAGGACACCCCATCTTTAGAGATAAAGAAGGGCGTGAGCTTTTTGTACGTCGTATGCCTACCTTTTTTGAAACATTCCCGGTAGTTTTGGTAGATGTAGACGGAATTGTTAGAGCCGATGTTCCTTTTAGAAGGGCGGAATCAAAATATAGTGTTGAACAAGTAGGTGTAACTGTTGAGTTCTATGGTGGCGAACTCAATGGAGTCAGTTATAGTGATCCCACTACTGTGAAAAAATATGCTAGACGTGCCCAATTAGGTGAAATTTTTGAATTAGACCGGGCTACTTTGAAATCCGATGGTGTTTTTCGTAGTAGTCCAAGAGGTTGGTTCACTTTCGGGCATGCCTCATTTGCTCTGCTCTTCTTTTTCGGACACATTTGGCATGGCGCTAGAACCTTGTTCAGAGATGTTTTTGCTGGTATTGATCCAGATTTGGATGCTCAAGTGGAATTTGGAGCATTCCAAAAAATTGGAGATCCAACTACACGGAGACAGGCAGTCTGATACAACATTGTTGGGTTATCTTCCGCCTATATATTTTTGTTTT